ATGCTTAGTGTGCGACTCGTTGCGTTGGTTTATTTATTTTTTTTTAGAATGGTTAGAATTCAACAAAAAAATAAACCAACTCGTAGTAGTAGTATTAATTAATTAATAACTATAGAACTAATAACCAACTCATCGCTTCGCCATTATCTGGATCTAAAGAACCAGTCAAGATATAAGTAAAGATATAATATATTGGCGATATCATTATACCAACTGAAATATTGCATAAAAAAAAAAAAAAAGAAAAACGAATCGGATTATGAGTTGTGAAGCAATAAGAATATATGGATAACTGAAAGGGTGAAAGAAAGAGAGAAAAAGAATATCAATGATATAGAATTCTAATATGTAAGGTCTATGAGTCATGTCATAAACGGTAGTGTAATAAAGCATCAATAGTAATTAATCCATAATTAGATAACTATATTGATCGAACAAACAAATCAAGAGCCCCGAGTCACTAAAAACTGAGAAGGTTGACTAAAGAAAAAACAAAATGGAATTGGAATTAATTAGAGGCTCCATTGTACAATTGAGACCTAACCATTAAGCGAGAAGCGATGGGAACGACGGAACCTGTGAATGCCTAAGATCTTATTAAAAACAAATCTTAATGATTCATTAGGTGGGATGGCGGAAGGAACCAAAAACCAATCCATTTATTCTGAGGAATCATGTTCTGAGGAGTCATGGGCTAACCCTACATCTGAAATAGATAATGAAAGAGTAAATATTCGCCCGCGAAAATTTGGATTTTATTGGATTTCTAAATAGGGGCCAATCCGATATGGTAAAAAAAGGAAAAACAAAAATAAAGATTCGTTAGAACCTTATAACATAAGAAAACAACATTATCTATTTATATCTAGATAACAAGAATTGTCTATAATAGAAAAAGAATATTTGTAACAAAGAATACTTGTTTAGTTATATATCAAAACAAGATATACAAATTTTCAATAAACCAATAGATTAGATAAAATCTCAAAAAGTCCCACCACAATTCGATATATTATTCATGAAATCCATGTATATTTATATTCTATTTTAATCGTTTCTTCATTCGCGAGGAGCCGTATGAGGTGAAAATCTCATGTACGGTTCTGTAGTAGAGATGGAATTGAGAAAAAACCATCAACTATAACCCCCAAAAAACCAGATTCCGTAAACAACATAGAGGAAGAATGAAAGGAATATCCTCTCGGGGTAATCATATTAGCTTCGGTAGATATGCTCTTCAAGCACTTGAACCCGCTTGGATCACATCTAGACAAATAGAAGCAGGGCGGCGAGCAATGTCACGAAATGCCCGCCGCGGTGGAAAAATCTGGGTACGCATATTTCCAGACAAGCCGGTTACAGTAAGACCTACAGAAACACGTATGGGGTCAGGAAAAGGATCTCCCGAATATTGGGTAGCTGTCGTTAAACCGGGTAGAATACTTTATGAAATGGGCGGAGTCACAGAAAATATAGCCAGAAAAGCTATTGCAATAGCAGCATCCAAAATGCCTATACGAACTCGATTCATTATTTCGGCATAATAATTAAAACCAAAGGAAAGAGGTCTTTGGGATAAAAAAAACAATTGCAATTGTAGGTTTCTTTTTTTTTTTTTTTTTTTGATACACAATATTTCTTTTTTTTTTTACTTCGCCCTTTGCACTGTTTGCACTGAAAGAACAGAGAAAAAAAATGATATGATTCAACCTCAAACCCATTTGAATGTAGCCGATAACAGCGGGGCCCGCGAATTGATGTGTATTCGAATCATAGGAACTAGTAATCGACGATATGCCTATATTGGTGACGTTATTGTTGCTGTAATCAAGAAAGCAGTACCAAATACACCGTTAGAAAGATCAGAAGTGATCAGAGCTGTAATTGTACGTACTTGTAAAGAACTCAAACGTAACAACGGTATGATAATACAATATGATGATAATGCTGCGGTTGTCATTGATCAAGAAGGAAATCCAAAAGGAACTCGAATTTTTGGTGCGATCGCTCGGGAATTGAGACAGTTAAATTTCACTAAAATAGTTTCATTAGCACCCGAAGTATTATAAGACGAGACTATGATATATTTATAGTATTGGAATGAAATAGATTAATTAATAGATTGATTAAGTGTCACGCATATACCTTTTCTTTTGTAATTATTATAAAAAAAATTCAAAATAAATAAATATCAATATATAAATAAAAAAGAGAATAATTAAAATATATTAATAAAAATAAAATAATAATGAATTTTAATAAGTAATAAAAGAGCATGTTGATTATATCAAAACAACAATCATTTTAGTTTATCATGGGTAAGGACACCATTGCTGACATAATAACCTCTATACGAAATGCTGACATGAATAGAAAAGGGACGGTTCGAATACCATCTACTAACATCACCAAAAGTATTGTTACAATACTTTTCCGAGAAGGTTTTATTGAAAACGTGAGAAAACATAGGGAAAGCAACAAATATTTTTTGGTTTTAACT